ATTTGTTCCAACCCTCAATCCTCTTTTCGAGATTCATCGATATTGAATCAATCGAACGCACTTCTAACACCTGTTCTACTTTTGGAAGACCTTGCGTTATATCACCAGATCTTGATTTTTCATATATAAATGTAACTAATGTATCGCCTTCGTAAAGGATTTCCCCATAATGTCCATGAACAGTTGCTCCTGGAGTAGCCAAATAAGGCTTAGCTGATCGTATTACCACAGAGTCAACTTGAACAATTAGAACTTGACCCGATTTTAAATGCGGTCCTTTTTTGGCTATACATACATTTTCACAAAGAAACTGCCCAAGACTAACGATTGGAGATGTCTCTTCACAATAATTGTAATGGAGAAAATACCAATTCAAATGGAATGGATTCAAAATGATGTTACTGCATGAATAGGGATTATAAATTTGACCATTTTCATCCAGTAAATAATATTTAAGTATTTGAAAAATCTGTTTGAAATTGTCAAGTTGCAAATAGTTAGTTACCAAGATCTGATTATGGGTTATTAAATGGGAAAATAAATCAAAATTATAAATTGGAAAACCTGTTCCTAACGGGCCCAACGAATTCCTAATTGGAATTAGGGGGTTCTTTTTGATTGATTCTTTTATCACATTGGGAGATTTTACATTGTTGAATGGGCCTATTCGAAAACAATTGGATGATGACAAAATTATCAAAGATTGAGATTCCTTATTTCGATTCAACAACGTATGGATAGTTCCTTGATTTGGATTAAGGGATTCTTTAATCCTTGCCTTGGAATAGGAATAAATGGAAGAAAATGGATTGACATTAGCGCGATCTGATCCATTCTCAGAGATCAATCCTGAACCCAACAGATCGTTCCTTTTTCCGGTATAAGAAATAGGTGACTTAGCTAAGTCGATTCTTATAAAATATCTAAGCAAACCATTTGTCCTTATTTCAACAAAGGAAGCACAGGCCTTTTCGATTTTTTTGTCTTGGTCCCAATTCAACACTAAAGAAGTCCGAACTAATTGAATACTTGTGTCCCAAATTTCAAGAATTGGGTCGTAATAAAGGATATAATTGACAACTCGAAGTTGTAGATTATCACTTTCCTGCAAGAGATCCGGCGGGAAAAGTCTTCCTAAATTTATACCATCCGTTTTTTTATATGGGACTACAGGTTGAACCAAAACAAAATACTTTTTTTCATACCTGGAAAGTTTCATTCGTTGGATATAGAGCCAATTTTTCAATTTTTTGTATTCTTTGGAATTTGGTTTTCCCCCTCCTGGCGGTATCAATCGGAATGCCTTATTTGTCTTTCCAGGAAAATGGATATCTCCAGAAAAGATTATCAGTTTCATTTTTTCTGCTTTTTTCTTCACTCGGACCAATCCGCCTACCCGACTTCTTCTATTGAAAGTGATTTGTGTATCTGCCCCAATAATACTATTGTGTCGTACCATTATGGAAGAAGATTCGGCCAAAATGTGGACTTCCACGGGAATAAAAAAAAATGGATTTACTTCCTTTTGGTATTTTGGCCAAAATACCTTGACTCCTCGATACTCAATAAAATCCTCTTCGTTGACGATTGAATTTAGTTCTCTAGTCTCATATTTAGTAAGTCCCGAGCTCTTTCTTATATATCGAGGATCATCGAAATAAGCAAGAATACTATTTCTACGGAGAATACCATTTCTGGGGATTTCCATTGAGATACCTGAAGAAGGTATTAGTTGGTTCTCGCCTTCTTGAATCGATTCGAGTGGGATGATGAATCTATTTCTTCGCCTCTTTGCCAATAAAGCAGAATTACCGTCGAGAATGGCCGGATATCTGAGATTACAACGACCCGTACATGTCATTCGATTCAGTTCTGAATAATCAGGAATCCTATCTCCTTTTTGATTTTTACCAGAAAAATACGAACTAAAAAATTGGTGTCTCACTTTATTATTAGTTACTGAGGGGTTAGCAATATATCTTGGCTTGACAGAAAGAGAATAAGCGTTCATTTGATCTTGATCCTTGTGGATCGAACAAGGGCCTAGACTGTATCTCCAGGGCTCCCCTAATAATATCCATAAATGACTTGTTTTTGGTAAGAGATGAATATTACCATATGTAAATTCAGGTGCATGGTACACATCAGTATTCCAGTGCATTTCGCCTTCTGAGTCAGAATAAATATGTTTTCGAACCTTCTCTTTCAAATTCAAAGTGGATGTTCTCGCGCGAATCTCAGCAATCACTTGTTCTGATTCTACATATTGATCGTTTTGAACTAAAAGAAAACTTTTGGGCGGAATACACACATTGTGTATAATATCTTCACTCTCAATAGTTACATACAAGTCTCTAGAACATAGAAAAGCAGGATGTCCATGACGTGTACGTGTCGGATGAACCAAATCCTCGTTGAATTTTATTTTTCCATTAGAAGGGGCTCGCACATGTTCTGCAGTACCCCCTGTAAATACTCCGCCGGTATGAAAAGTTCTTAATGTTAATTGAGTGCCCGGTTCTCCAATAGATTGACCTGCAATAATACCTACGGCTTCTCCCAATTCAACCAGGTCGTCATGAGCTGGACTCCGGCCATAACATAATTGACAAATCCAAGATGTACTCCTACAAGTAAAGGGGGTTCGAATAGAGATTGGTTGTGCTCTAAAAGTTATGAATCTACTGACAAGTCCAACCCCAATATCTTGATTTCTAGTAGCAATACATCGTGAACCTATATATATATCATCTGCTAATACACGGCCAATTAATGTTTGGATAAAAATCCTGTCCGCCATCATTCCATTTCGAGGACTTACAGAAATACCTCGAACGGTGCCACAATCTATTCGACGTACAACAATGTGTTGAACTACTTCAACAAGTCTGCGCGTGAGATATCCTGCATCTGATGTTCGGATAGCGGTATCCACAACCCCTTTACGGGCTCCGTAGCAAGAAATAATGTATTCTGTTAAAGACAGTCCTTCGCGTAAATTGCTTTGAATGGGTAAATCAATCATTTGCCCTTGGGGATCCGACATTAATCCTCTCATACCTACTAATTGATGTACCTGAGATGCATTTCCTCTGGCTCCCGAAAAAGACATTATATGGACTGGATTAAAAGAATCGGTCATCCGAAAATTAGGATTCATTTCTTGTCGCAAATATTCACTTGTGGCATACCATATTTCGATCGATTGACGTAATTTTTCTACCGCGTGTACATTCCCATAATGATGGTGTTTTTCCAAAATAAAACTTTGTTGTTCAGCGTCTTGAACTAGCCATCTTTTAGAAGGTATTGTTAAAAGATCATCAATTCCTAATGAAATGGATGCGGCGGTAGCTTGTCGGAAACCCAGAGTCTTTACTTGATCCAGGATATGTGACGTATATCCTATTCCATAGTGATCAATAAATCGACTAATAAGCCGTTTCATGGCAGTTCCGTCTATCACTTTATTGTGAAAGACCTGAGTGGGCCGTTCTGCCATCAGTACCTCCATATTGCGCTGAGTAGAATTTGACAATGGGCTTGAGTCAGTGATTGGAAAACTTCCTTTTCTAGATCTTGATTCACGTAGAAATTCTGCAATTATGGTCCTAGTTAACCCGGAGAGACTCGAATTCCCGTTGGTAGCATAGAATTACAACAGCCCTGCCAAAACCCCTGTATGGCTTCTTCTATTTCTCGATAAAGGGAAATATGACCAAGAGTGGTTCGAATATATATATAAAGAATTTCTTTTTTTATACTTCGTACTATTAGATAGTGTCCATAAATCTCATAATAGGTCCCCACAGATTCATAGTGAATTTCGATGGGAGCTTCTCTTGCAGCAATAACGCGTTGATCTAGTCGCCACCGCAGCCACAAAGGACTACCTAAATTGATTCGTTTTTGCCGATAAGCTCCAATTGCATCATAGGGATTACAAAAAAAGGGTTCTTTTTTTTTTGTATACTTATAGTTATTATCTTCATTTTGATAGTTTCTACGATTACATGGATTATACCTATTTACACAAATACCCCGACGATTTCCACTCGTTAAGACATAGAGTCCACTAAGCATATCTTGAGTTGGTGCCGAAATCGGATCCCCAATAGTTGGAGACAAAAGATTCATATGAGAAAACATAAGTAAACGTGCCTCTGCTTGAGCCTCCAAAGATAAAGGCACATGAACAGCCATTTGATCCCCGTCAAAGTCTGCATTGAAGCCCTTACAAACTAATGGATGTAAACAAATAGCGCGCCCTTCCACTAAAACGGGGAGGAATGCCTGTATGCCTAATCTATGCAGAGTAGGCGCTCTATTCAGCAATACAGGATGGTCATCCAGAATTTCCTGAAGTATTTCCCATACAATCGGTTTTTTTTTCCGAATTTGACTCTTAGCAACTCCTATGTTCGAAGCAAGATGTTTTCTAATTAGGTCACGAATTACAAATGCCTGGAAAAGTTCTATTGCTATTTCGCGAGGCAATCCACATCGATGTAATGAAAGTGAAGGGCCCACGACAATCACGGACCGCCCTGAATAATCGACCCGTTTACCAAGCAGAGTCTCGCGAACTCTTCCTTCTTTGCCTTCAATTACATCTGAAAGCGACTTGTAAACTCTATTATGATCATCTCTCATTGGTTGTCCGCAGATTCCATTATCAAGAAGTGCATCCACGGCTTCTTGTAGCAATTTTTCCTGAGATATTATTAATTCTTCTGGCGTAGCTATACTTGTTGTTAATAGATCTGTAAGAGTATTATTCCGATAGATAATTCTTCTATAGATTTCATTAATATCCGAGGTCACTAGTTTATCCTCATCTATATGATAGATTGGTCTCAACTCAGGAGGAAGAACTGGTAATAGACACAAAACCATCCATTTTGGTTCTATATTTGTTCGAATAAAATGCTTAGCCAATTCCATGCGTCTAAGCAAAAAATCTTTTCTTCTTCCAACTTTTCGATCTTCCCATTCATTCC